CAAGGCCCACCTTAATTTTAATTGTTTTTCGTTTATTGACTTTACTTTATTTCAATTTTATTTCCATGAGAACGAAATTCGCTTCATTGATACATGTACACCTACCAATTTGATCTAGATTCAAGCTATTTTCTAGAATCATAAATTCGACTTGTCCTCTGAACTAAATTCGAATTTTACTAATTCGATTAGAATTATATAATTCGAGAAAAACAATTTTCAATAACTTATCTTGATCTCTCTTCTCATATTTATCGTTTATTAATCTCCTAGCTTAGTGTGAGCTAGGCATATCTTACCAATACAATAAATGAACCAATGAATGAAAGTGTAAGAAATGGAATTAAACCCCCTCTTTTTCGACAAATTATTCCATTCCGGGCGGAATCTTATTTTTCGTACTAGAAATTTTCTATTTTAGTATTATTTAATATAAATTAAGATAATTATAGATATAATTTTAGATTTAGTTCTATATAATCTATATATATCTATTATCTATATTATATTTAATATAATGCATGGCAATTATAATGAATAATTCATAAATAACGAATCAAAAAAATTTTATGAAATAATGAAAATAGAGCTTGGATCGAATCATGCTATTCCATTCTATTTATATTGACAATTTGAAAAGTTGATATTATGTTATGATCATAGTCTAGTATGATGGCGGCTAATCAATTAGTATGTCTCTCACGCCCCCATCGTCTAGCGGTCCAGGACATCTCTCTTTCAAGGAGGCGGCGGGGATTCGACTTCCCCTGGGGGTAGGGTACTACGAAAGGAAGTTGATCATGGATTCCCAATAAGTCTAAAAAGGATTCTTCTTGGGTCGATGCCCGAGCGGTTAATGGGGACGGACTGTAAATTCGTTGGCAATATGTCTACGCTGGTTCAAATCCAGCTCGGCCCAACAATTCGTCAATCTACCAAGAGAAGGTATAACCTCTTGTCCTTCCGAAATACCTGATACGTAGGAGTCAAATTTTCTGCTATATCCCTTAATTTCCCTGGGATTGTAGTTCAATTGGTTAGAGCACCGCCCTGTCAAGGCGGAAGCTACGGGTTCGAGCCCCGTCAGTCCCGACGAATCCAATAAATCCATCAATTAAACTCTCTCTTTTCTGTGAAAGATGGGCCAAGGGGCAGGGCAGAATTTCATTCTAAAGAAAAAGGGTCTCTTTTTTTTTATTTTCTTTCGTATTTCTCATCATCAAACAAATAGATGCAAATTTTCGGTACTGCAACGAGTACCGATTTATGGTATAAAGATATATTTGAATTAGTACAATTGTTGGTAGCATTATATTCAGGATTCCAAGATATAAGATATATTGGGTCTTCTTTTTCTATTGTTCATAATGGAATATGGACAGAGAAGAGAGTACCACAAGGTTCTTGGTAGCACATACACAAATGGAATTTCTTTCTTATATGACCCAAAATAAAGGGAATCTAATTCCCCCCATGAGCTACGTTTCCAAATGTCATTATCTCGGATTTTGGTTCTGATTTTGGGTAACCTCAATTAGTAAATTTACTAATTTGAATTTGAACAATCTATTTTATTAAAATTGCACACTGAACTTTTGATATATGTGTCCTAGTCCTAATATAATAATCTGAGGAAAGAGGATAAAAGAAAGATAAAGATCGTCCCACAATAGCACCTTTCTTAGAGAAGGAATGAATAAGATTTCCTCCCTTTTTTTGATTTATTGTATTTTCGGAGTCCCATCGACATCGAAAACACTACTATTAATTAATAGAACTTTCTACTCGGATTCATCTTTACCACACGCCTTTGTCTTCAAAGAAAATTAGATCATTAAAAAAAAAAAAGAGTTTAGAACTTAACCTCTTTCTTTTTCCATTTCACCTCTATTGTTTATTTTGGTTTGGGGCTAATGGGAATGGAAGGGCCGTCCGATGATACTTCATCGGATAATGAAACAAGAAAGTCTTAGGGTAGGTTATCGAAAAGAAAGAACGGAACAGTGAATAAAAAATTCTTGATTGGATCAGGAATCCCATTTTTGATTTGATTCGGAAAAGATCTTCCTATGGTATACTATTCAATTCTCGACGATGGGCTGATTTGATAGCTCAGATATTGTTATTTATAATATTGATTCGATTCAATACCATCAAGAGGGAATTCATCCATTGAATTTACAGGCAAAAGGTTTATCATCTCTATGGGATTAAATCCCGAGTTATTGTGAAATAAAATTCAAATAAAAAAACGATTAGATTATGGAAGTAAATATTCTTGCATTTATTGCTACTGCATTGTTCGTTCTCGTGCCTACTGCTTTTCTACTTATCATTTACGTAAAAACAGTTAGTCAAAATCAAAGTAAAAATGATTAATAAATTTGAACGAAACTTGACTTCTGATGAAAAGGATTCAAATTCCGCGTCTTAACTGAAATGCGCGGACTAGAATCGGCAGTATTCTATGCGATCCGATAGTATATGGTAGAAAGAAAGA